AGTAGTAATGTTGATCATTTAGTCGGCGTTAGGGACATTCGGAATTTAAACGTGGATGACACTTTTTTAGTTTTAGGTAGGGATAATAAAAAAGACGGTTATTCCATATATTTTGATATTGAAAATCAAGTTTTTGGGATTGACAATAATCATTCTTTTTTGAGTGAATTAGAAAAAGAATTTTCTAGTTATTGGAATTCTAGTTATTTAAATAAGGGGTCTAGGAGTGACGATTCCCACTATGATTATTCTATGTATGATACTAAATATAGTTGGAATAATTACATCAATAGTTGCATTGACAGTTATCTTCGTTCTCAAATCGGGATTGCTAGTTCTATTTTAAGTGGTAGTGAAAATTACAGCGAAAGTTACATTTCTACTTACATTTTGGGTGAAAGTAGAAATAGTAGTGAAACCGAGAATTCCAGGCTAAGAACTAGCACGAACGGCAGCGATTTCGCTCTAAGAGAAAATTCTAATGATCTCGGCGTAACTCAAAAATACAAGCATTTGTGGGTTCAATGTGAAATTTGTTATGGATTAAATTATAAGAAATTTTTTAAATCCAAAATGAATATTTGTGAACAATGTGGATATCATTTGAAAATGAGTAGTTCAGATAGAATTGAACTTTCGATTGATCCAGGCACTTGGGATCCTATGGATGAGGAGATGTTCTCTCTGGATCCCATTGACTTTCATTCAGAGGAGGAACCTTATAAAGATCGTATTGATTCTTATCAAAAAAAGACAGGATTAACCGAGGCCATTCAAACCGGCATAGGTCAACTAAACGGCATTCCCGTAGCAATTGGGGTTATGGATTTTCAGTTTATGGGGGGTAGTATGGGATCGGTAGTAGGCGAGAAAATTACTCGTTTAATCGAGTATGCTACCAATCAATTTTTACCTCTTATTCTAGTGTGTGCTTCCGGAGGAGCACGCATGCAAGAAGGAAGTTTGAGCTTGATGCAAATGGCTAAAATTTCTTCCGCTTTATATGATTATCAATCGAATAAAAAGTTAGTTTATGTATCAATCCTTACATCTCCTACGACTGGTGGGGTGACAGCTAGTTTTGGTATGTTGGGGGATATCATTATTGCTGAACCCAACGCCTACATTGCATTTGCAGGTAAAAGAGTAATTGAACAAACATTGAATAAGACAGTACCTGAAGGTTCACAAGCGGCTGAATTTTTATTCCATAAGGGCTTATTCGATCCAATCGTACCACGTAATCTGTTAAAGGGCGTTCTGAGTGAGTTATTTCAGCTCCACGCTTTCTTTCCTTTGAATCATAACTTAAGTAGAACCTTAACTTAAGTTAATAGTTAATTAAATTGAATTCCTTAAATTAATTTCTTTCTGGCGAATAACTATTTAGAATAAGTATTTATTAAGTATTTATTTATCGGAATCAAAGGAAAAATCCGAAGAATGGATTTTTTTTGGTGACATAAGAGGAAATTATGAAAAGAATCATACAGATAATTTTTTTTTTACCGATATCCCTGATTCCTAATTAGGAAACCTCTATGAACAAGATAAAAGAGCTAATTCTTTTTCCGCGAAATTCAATTGGGCAGGGTAGTAAATTAAATAATAAATAAAACGAATTTCATGTTCTTTTCTTCCTTTCGTATTATATTATAACTATAAACTATAACGAATTTTGGAATAATTTATAAGGGGAAGAAACTCTTTATTAAATTCAAATTATAAGACAAGAAAAAGATAATAGAAGAATAACAAACAAGTGGATTATCATACATGTATTTCATGTAGAAAAATGAATAAGTCCATTTAGTTAGTTCTATATTCCTTGCACTTTCTTATATATACTCACTTAGATATACTTAGTATAATTATATAGGAATTCTAATAATTTTAAGAGATCTTTCTATTTAAGATATCTTTCTAACAATATAGCGATAATAAGTAAAAAGATTAATATAACAATAAATAAATAACAGGTACAAATATTAAATCGAGGTGCCCATTCTATGACAATTCTCAACAACTTACCCTCTATTTTTGTGCCTTTAGTGGGCTTAGTATTTCCGGCAATTGCAATGGCTTCTTTATCTCTTCATGTTCAAAAAAACAAGATTTTTTAGATCTGATGGGGGCAAATTTCATCTATTTTTTTTTTCAAGACTTAGGCTTGGATCATAACACAGATATCTATTCAGTATAATATGGTATAACTTGTGGCTTCTTTCAAACAGAAAAGAAAGGGCAGGCATAAACGTAAATATGATATATGAGTAAACGAGCTATTTGTTGAAAATAAGTCGCGATTGGGGCGGATGCCTGAAATAAATGCAAAGCCCATGTAGCTATATATGTGTAGTATGTGTAGATAGGGGATCATATGAGGGGGCTCCTATTATTTTACTTTTAGATCTAACGAATTGCTTCGAAAGATTCACATCAGAATAGTGCAAGTTGATGAAAGTTCCTTCGGAAACAAAAAAACGTAAAGTAAAATTCATTTTGGCCGGTCTCCCACTTCCAATAAAATGCAACTAGATCTAGTATGAGTTGGCGATCAGAACATATATGGATAGAACTTATAGCGGGGTCTCGAAAAATAAGTAATTTCTGCTGGGCCATTATACTTTTTTTAGGTTCATTGGGGTTTTTATTGATTGGAATTTCCAGTTATCTTGACAGAAATTTGATATCTTTATTCCCGTCTCAGCAAATCATTTTTTTTCCACAAGGGCTCGTGATGTCTTTCTATGGGCTCGCCGGTCTGTTTATTAGCTCTTATTTGTGGTGCACAATTTCGTGGAATGTAGGTAGTGGTTATGATCGATTCGATAGAAAAGAAGGAATAGTGTGTATTTTTCGTTGGGGATTTCCAGGAAAAAATCGTCGCATCTTACTACGACTCTTTATGAAAGATATTCAGTCTATCAGAATAGAAGTTAAAGAGGGTTTTTCTGCTCGGCGTGTCCTTTATATGGAAATCAGAGGCCAGGGGGCCATTCCTTTGACTCGTACTGATGAGAATTTGACTCCACGAGAAATTGAGCAAAAAGCAGCGGAATTGGCCTATTTTTTGCGTGTACCAATTGAAGTATTTTGAAATAAACCGAAGCACTTTTCTTAGCAGGAGGTAAAAAACCAAAAAATCCTCTTTTTTTTTTCTATAACATAACTTAAATTTATTCATAATACTAATGAACCAAAGAAGACGTATATTATATATACGGAATATATACGGAAAACAGAAAAATTAGAAAACGGAACTTTTTTTTATGCGTATGTAAATTCACAAAATTAAAGGACTAACCACTGACTCACAAATAAAAAAGAGGGAATAGATTCGCGGGTTCGAAGCTTTCTATTCTAAATTCTAATATCTAATATTAAAATAGAACTTATGCTTGATAGAAATATTAGATCGTATAGAGTTGACGAATGAAGCGGATTCATTAAAAATTCACAGACGAAAAAATGGAAAAAAAAGCATTCATTCCCCTTCTATATCTTACGTCTATAGTATTTTTGCCCTGGTGGGTCTCTTTTTCATTTAATAAAAGTCTGGGATCTTGGATTATTAATTGGTGGAATACTAGTAAATCCGAAACTTTTTTAAATGATATTCAAGAAAAGAGTATTCTAGAAAAATTAATAGAATTTGAGGAACTCTTCCTGTTGGACGAAATGATAAAGGAATACCCCGAAACACATCTACAAAAGTTTCGTATCGGAATCCACAAAGAAACGATCCAATTGATCAAGATGCACAACGCAGATCGTATAGATACGATTTTGCACTTCTCGACAAATATAATCTGTTTCGTTATTCTAAGTGGTTATTCTTTTTTAGTTAATGAAGAACTTTTTATTCTTAATTCTTGGGTTCAAGAATTCATATATAACTTAAGTGACACGATAAAAGCCCTTTCTATTCTTTTATTAACCGACTTATGTATAGGATTCCATTCACCCCACGGTTGGGAACTAATGATTAGCTCTTTCTACAAGGATTTTGGATTTGCTCATAATGATCAAATTATATCTGGACTTGTTTCCACCTTTCCAGTAATTTTCGATACAATTTTTAAATATTGGATCTTCCGTTATTTAAATCGTGTATCTCCGTCACTTGTAGTGATTTATCATTCAATGAATGACTGAAAAATGATCCACCGATCCAATTAGAATTTTGTTATTTTGTCCATAAGTAAAATAAAATATTCAAAATCTTACTTTTTTTTTATACACTTATTTTTTCTATACATCCAAGAGATTCGGATTCCTCCTATATTTTAGTATTTTAGTAAAAATTTTTCAGTAACTAGCAGCATCGTGGATAGGGAACTATCCTAGCGACCTACCCAATTTTATTGTAGAAATTTTCTGGATCAACGACTGGACCATGCAAACTAGAAAGACCCTCTCTTGGATAAAGGAAGAGATTACTCGCTCCATTTCCGTATCGCTCATGATATATATAATAACTGGGGCATACATTTCAAATGCATATCCCATTTTTGCACAGCAGGGTTATGAAAATCCGCGCGAAGCAACTGGTCGTATTGTATGCGCTAATTGTCATTTAGCTAATAAGCCCGTGGGTATTGAGGTTCCACAAGCGGTACTTCCTGATACTGTATTTGAAGCAGTTGTTCGAATTCCTTATGATATGCAACTAAAACAAGTTCTTGCTAATGGTAAAAAGGGAGCTTTGAATGTGGGGGCTGTTCTTATTTTACCTGAGGGGTTTGAATTAGCTCCTCCTGATCGTATTTCGCCAGAGATGAAAGAAAAGATAGGTAATCTCTCTTTTCAGAGTTATCGCCCCGCTAAAAAAAATATTCTTGTGATAGGTCCCGTTCCTGGTCAAAAATATAGTGAAATCACCTTTCCTATTCTTTCTCCGGACCCTGCTGCTAAGAAGGATACTCACTTCTTAAAATATCCCATATACGTAGGCGGGAACAGGGGAAGGGGTCAGATTTATCCCGACGGGAGCAAGA